ACATAAGAGAGAGACCCGACTCGGTATCTGTGTACCAATTTCTGTTCTGGGGTTTACATATACATATATATTTTCTTATAATTGATAATTGAAAAGAATTTTGGAAAATAATTGATACTGATTAGTTGTAAATCAATTTTATTTTGTTATACCATTAAAGAAAGGAAAGACATTGAGATTAAATACAAAATAGAAGAACCGTTCACTACTTCAAAATCCAAAATTAAATAATAAAAAAAGTTAATGGTTCCAATTTGCCCCAAATTTTGCAGTCTGTGACTGGAAATCCATTTTTTCCTTTTTCAATTTGAAATAGCTTTTCAATATAAAGAGAAGGGAAGTTTTTAAGCGGTGTGTGTTTTGAGATACAATCAATCGAAGAGAATAATCTAAACTAGATCCCATAAGAAACAAGAATTCATTTTTGGAAAGAGATTGAAAAGGGATAAGCACAATGAGATTCAAGATCAAAAAACAAATAAAAAAGAAAAAAGGGTTCAGTAATCCCCCCTCTGAAAAAACAAACAATTAGTAATAAAATGTGGATGAATAATATTTGCATCGATTTTGGATCGGATTTGGCGGCATGGCCAAGCGGTAAGGCGGGGGACTGCAAATCCTTTATCCCCAGTTCAAATCTGGGTGTCGCCTGATCAACAAAATACTTAGAATTTCTTATTCTACTGATAGAATAGAACTCGACAAATTCTTGCCCTGCATAAGCAAAGGCAAAGGACGGGGCTTGTCGATACTTGATTTATAGAATACATAGTTCTATAAAAGACTGTAAGTTGTTTTCTCAAAATCTGGCTCTGTTTGGGTTCTGGGTAGCGACCCAAACAGATATACCAATAGGGATGAGGTAAGGCTTACTTATTAATTCCAGAACTACGAAAGTAAGAGGTCAGAAATCTTGGTATCCAAAGGTTCCTAAAGGACATTCCATTTTTGCTCCTAGGATTGAAGAAAAGATTATATGAAAGACTGTCAAGTCTTCCTAATTATCTTACACTACCTACACTAACGTAGGGTCTACTGACTCTGTCTGTGGATAGGCTAATGGGAAATCAATTTAGGAGTTGTGGAAAGGACTGAAGATACTTTGTATCCATACTTACGAGAGACTCCGAGTACTCAAACATTCAATCAGGGTGGTTGGTCGGCTCTTATCTTATAGAATAACAGAGTCAAAGTCAAAAAAAAAAGATTTCTTTGGTCGTGTAAGGAGATTACAAAAAAAATGTATGTAATAATGGTAGTGATGTCTCCCCATTCTTTCACAGAAAGAAAGACAGTAAGGCTTAGATCAAATAGGAAATGTAGGTATCCAATAGATAGTTATCTATCTTGATGATATATTTTTTTTTTTGATATTTTTGCTTATGAAAGAAAGGTAACAAAACAAACAATAGGTCTTACTATTCCCACATGTTCCATTAGGAGCATTCCTTTGCAATTTTCAAGGAAAAGGTGTGTGTATCGTATTTTTACTTAATACTCCCCAATTCTACCAGAAATCCTATAAAGAATCTGTTACGAGTGGATTCATTGAATTGGTTCATCAATAGCCTAGCCTTAAGTCAGAATCCTATTTTGACTCTGCGCCATTGATTCTACTATGATTATTGATCAATAATGGAATAATTCCTTCATAGAAATAGGAGATATAATTCACATGGATATAGTAAGTCTCGCTTGGGCTGCTTTAATGGTAGTCTTTACATTTTCCCTTTCACTCGTAGTATGGGGAAGGAGTGGACTCTAGGTATATTAATAATTGATTGAGTAATCGATTGAGTAATCGATTGAGTAATCGATTGAGTAATCGAATTGTATCAATTGTTTAATTGATCGTTTTGCATTGATCGTTTTTCGAAGCTTTATTTTTAAAAAGCTTGTCTCTCTTTCAAAATTATACTGGAAAGACAATAATGAATAATAACCATTCGATCAAACAATGAATGATTACTATAGTTTAGTTGTATTTCAAAACCCAAATCTACGCATGATAGGAAATTTTTTCCAACCGAATTCCTTCTAAATATTCTGTTTGGATAAACCTGTTCTTACCAGAATTATGGATATTACAATGAGAAAAAACCAATCCCTAGTTTTTTCTTTATTTGTTTCTCTCTTTCTTTACTTTCACTGTTCTAAGAACAAATCGTTCTGCTATTAGATTACGACGATACTTACTTTCTACTGGAAGTGACTAGTGGTTGTCCAAAGAGGTTCTACACATAATAAAATTAGATCTTTCTTCCGCTGAGTGATCCACCACATATCATACATTTAACATTTTAGACTCCTAGAGATTTTTTTATGCTTTTTTGACTCATCTCATGTCATGTTTAAGCATGAAAAATGGTCCGAGTCCCCTTTACTAATTCCTTTCAAAATCTGAAGAAGTTACCATGGAACTTCGTAAATGATCTGTTAATGGCTCAATCAATGACTTCTTGGGATGGGAAATCAAAAAAATTCCTTGGTTTTGTTTTCT